CCTATTATGTCGACTTGTCCTTTCATAAGTGGAGCCAGAATAAATCGACCATAATAAAGACGTTTACTGTCTGTTCTTGATTCAACACACTTCCACTGTAGTGTCCGAGTAGATACTGTTACTTTCTCTCGAACCATAGTAATAATATTTTTTTTGATTGAATTATTTATTTCTCTTGTTTCTCTTGAAATTGATTCACTGTTTATTTCTACACACGTCTTTTTTTCGGAGGTCTACAGCCATTATGTGGCATAGGGGTTACATCCCGTACAAAAGTTAATAGGATACCACTTCTACGAATAGCTCGTAATGCGGCGTCTCTTCCGAGACCGGGACCTTTTATCATGACTTCTGCTCGTTGCATACCCTGATCTACTACTGTACGAATAGCATTTGCTGCTGCAGTTTGAGCGGCAAAGGGTGTCCCTCTTCGCGTACCATTGAATCCACAAGTACCGGCCGAGGACCAGGAAACCACCCGACCTCGTACATCTGTAACTGTGACAATGGTATTATTAAAACTTGCTTGAACATGAATAACTCCCTTTGGTATTTTACGTGCACTTTTACGTGCACCAATACGTACATTTCTACGTAAACCAGTTCTCGGTATAGCTTTTGCCATATTATATCATCTCATAAATATGAGTCAGAAATATATGGATCTATCCATTTCATGTCAAAACAGATTCTTTATTTGTACGCTGAGTCCTTTAGTGAGTCTGATTATCCCTTTATCCTTGTCTTTGTTTATGTCTCGGGTTGGAACAAATTACTCTAATGCGCCCCCGTCTACGAATTAGTCGACATTTTTCACAAATTTTACGAACGGAAGCTCTTATTTTCATATTTTTCATTCCTTATCTTAATTCTGAATCTACTTCTTGGTAGAAAATAAGTTTCTTGAAATTTTTAATCTCGAATCGTATTGAATAAAAATCACCTAATCTTTTGAATCCTTGTTTCGGAGTCGATAAATTATACGTCCTCTGCTTGAATCATAACGACTTACTTCAATTTTGACTTTATCCCCGGGTAGTATCCGTATAAAACTACGTCGGATCTTTCCCGAAACATAACCTAGAATCAGATCCTCATTATCTAACCGAACCCGGAACATGCCATTGGGAAGTGATTCAGTAATTAAACCTTCATGAGTCCATTTTTGTTCTTTCATTCCAGGTAAAGCCTCCCTGAGGTATCAACTAATGGAGGAGAAACGATATTAGACAACTCACCCCCCTTTCTTTTTATATTTCTCAAATAGGAAGAGGTTTCGGATTTCATTTGGATATGAAATGGATTACCATATATAACATAAAATTTCTCCGCCGATTCCTTCTAGTCGAGCTTCCCGATCTGTCATTATACCCCGAGAAGTGGAAAGAATTACAATACCCATTCCACCTAAAATTCTAGGAATTCGTTGAGAGTTAGAATAGATTCGTAGACCGGGTCGGCTGATCCGTTTTAAATTTAAAAAATTTCTATAGGGTCTTTTCCTATTCCTGCTATGTCGCAGGGTTAAAACCAAAAAATTTTGGTTTTTTTCTCGATGTTTTCTGACGTTTTCGATAAAACCCTCTCGTAAAAGTATTTTAACAATATTTTCGGTAATATTAGTAGATGCTATGCGAACAACTCTTTTTCTATCCATATCAGCATTTCGTATAGAGGTTATTATCTCAGCAATAGTGTCTCTACCCATGATGAATTAAAACTTTTGTCGTCCCCAAATTGGATATAATTAACATGTTTTTCTTTTTTTTTTTATTATTGGTTTATGAATATAAATTTTTCAAGGTATATGCGCAAAACACAAGCTACGAATTAATCTAGTTCTTAATCTATTTCCCTTCAAATACCCCAAAAATTCAGATCTCTTTTTTTTTATATTTTATAATACTTCGGGAGCTAATGAAACTATTTTAGTAAAATTTAATTGTCTCAATTCGCGGGGGATTGCCCCAAAAATGCGAGTTCCTTTTGGATTTCCTTCTTGATCAATCACAACTGCAGCATTGTCATCATATCGTATTATCATACCGCTGTCACGTTTAAGTTCTTTACAGGTACGAACAATTACAGCTCTGACTACTTCTGATTTTTCTAGGGGCATATTTGGTACGGCTTCTTTGATCACAGCAACAATAACGTCACCAATATGAGCATATCGGCGATTACTAGCTCCTATGATTCGAATACACATCAATTTTCGAGCCCCGCTGTTATCCGCTACATTTAAATAGGTCTGAGGTTGAATCATATAAATTTTTGAATCTATTCTTCCAATGCAAAGGATGAAGAAAATAAAAGAAATATTATTTGTCTAAGTCTAAAAAAGAAATAGGCGATTTTGTTTCATCCCCAAGACTCATTTCTCTACGTTATACATTTTTATCCCGAAATAATAAATTGAGTTCGTATAGGCATTTTGGATGCTGCTATTAAAATAGCCCTTTTAGCTATATTTTCGGTTACTCCACTCATTTCATATAGT